TCTAAAAAAAATTATATAGAAAAATTTTTGATAAATAAGATTCATAGTATCCTTCTTATTATTAATCGCCTAGAATTTGAACAGAAACTAAATCCATTTGATAGAAAAACATGCGCAAAGCAAATGGATTATTTATTGAACTTAATCAATAAATTTGCTGTAAAATCAAGTTTGAATTTTAAAAGACCTTTTTTAGTTCCCGAACACGAACAAGTAAGAATTGATTCAGAAGATAGAATCAAAATTTTCAAATTTTTATTTGATGCAGATACAACTCTTCCCAACGAGAAAACAATAAAAAAAAAATCTATTGCACTAAAAGAAATCCAAAAAAAAGTCCCTCAATGGTCATACAAATTAATTAACAATTTGGAACAACAGGAGGGAGAAAGCGAGGAAAGTGTGGTAGTGGATCATGAGATTCGCTCAAGAAAAGCAAAACGTATAGTTATTTTTACTGATAACCAACGGAATACTGATACTTATAGTAATACCCAAGAAACTAATAATACTGATCAAACAGACCAAGTGGCTTTGATACATTATTCACAACAATCGAATTTTCGTCGAGACATAATCAAAGGCTCTGTGCGTGCTCAAAGACGTAAAATAGTTACTTGGAAATTCTTTGAGGCAGATGCGCATTCCCCCCTCTTTTTGGACCGAATAGAAAAATCCCCCATTTTTTCTTTTGATATTTCCGAACGTATAAACCTAATTTTGAGAAATTTTATGTGGACAAACACAGAACTCAAAATTTCGGATTCTAAAGAGAAAACCACAGAAGAAAGTGAGAAAAAAAAGGAAGAGGATAAAAAAGAGGAAGCCAAAAGAAAGGAGAAAGTACGTATAGAAATAGCGGAAGCCTGGGATAGTATTTTACTTGCTCAAGTACTAAGAGGTTTTTTGTTAGTAACCCAATCGATTCTTAGAAAATATATTATATTGCCTTCATTGATAATAGTTAAAAATATCGCCCGTATGCTATTGTTTCAATTTCCCGAATGGTCCGAGGATTTTAAAGATTGGAATCGAGAAATGTATGTTAAATGCACCTATAATGGCGTTCAATTATCAGAAAAAGAATTTCCAAAAAACTGGTTAACAGACGGTATTCAGATTAAGATCCTATTTCCTTTTCGTCTGAAACCTTGGCACACATCTAACCCACGAGCCCCTTATAATGATCCAATGAAAAAGAAAGATTCAAAAAATGATTTTTGTTTTTTAACAATTTTTGGAATGGAAGCTGAATTCCCTTTTGATTCTCCCAGAAAACAACTTTCATTTTTTGAACCCATTTTTAAAGAACTCAAAAGAAAAATTAGAAAATTGAAAAAGAAATGCTTTCTAATTCTAAGAATTTTAAAAGAAAAAACAAAATTGTTTGTAAATGTTTTAAAAGAAACAAAAAAATGGGTCATTAAAAGGATTCTTTTTTTAAAAGAAATAAAAAAAGAACTCTCACAAATAAATCCAATTCTATTATTTGGATTGAGAAAAAGAAAAGTATATGAATTGAGTAAAACGAAAAAAGATTCTATAACCAGTAATCTGATGATTGATGAATTGTCCATTGAAACTATACCATCATCCATTGAAACTATACCTCGGAATTGGACAAATTATTCATTGACAGAAAAAAAAATGCAGGATCTAACTGATAGAACAAGCACAATCATAAACCAAATAGAAAAAATTACAAATCAAAAAAAGGGCGGATTTCGAATTCCAGATCCAAATATTCGTTCTAACAAAATAAGTGATGATGATAAAGGGTTGGAATCACAAAAAAATATTTGGCAGATATTAAAAAGAAAAAATGCTCGACTAATACGTAAATTACATTATTTTATGAAATTTTTCATTGAAAGGATATACATAGATATCTTTCTGTGGATCATTAATATTCCTAGGATCAATACACAACCATTTCTTGAATCAATAAAAAAAATTATTAATAAATACATTACCAATAATGAAACAAATCAAGAAAAAATGGATAAAACAAATCAAAGTTTAATTCACTTTATTTCGACTATAAAAAAGGCACTTTATAATACTAATATTAGTAATAAGAATTCAAATACTTTTTGTGACTTATCCCACTTTTCACAAGCCTATGTATTTTACAAACTCTCACAAACCCAATTTATTCCTTTTTATTTTTATAAGTTAAAATCTGTCTTTCAATGTAATGGAGCAGCCCCCTTTATTAAGAATGAAATAAAGGATTATTTTATTGGAACACAAGAACTTTTTCATTCTCAATTAAGACATAAGAATCGTCAGAATTCTGGAATAAATCAATGGACAAATTGGTTAAGGAATCATTATCAATATGATATATCTCAGATTAGATGGTCTAGACTAGTACCACAAAAATGGCGAAATCGATTCAATCAACACTGTATGAATCAAAATAAGGATTTATGCAACTCCTCTAAAAAAACAAAATTTATTCACTACGAAAAACAAAATAATTTTGAAACGGCTTCATTACTAAACGAAAAAGAGAATTTTAAAAAACAATATAGATATGATCGGTTAGCATATAAATCTATTAATTCTGAAGATATGAAGTACTCTTCAATTTATGAATCGCCATTACACGTAAAAAATAACCAAGAAGTTTTTTCGAATTCCAACACAAATAAACGAAAATTTTTTTATATGATGGAAGGTATTCCTATTATCCCTATCAATAAGGATCTAGTACAAGATGATATTAGAGATATGGAGAAAAATCTGGATAGAAAATATTTTGATTGGAGAATTCTCGATTTTTGTCTTAGAACGAAAATCGATAGCGAGGCTTGGATCAATATTGATACTGACCCAAACAGTAATAAAAAATCGACTAAGGCTAAGCTTAATAATTATCAAATAATTGATAAAATCAAAAAGAAAAATCTTTTTTATCTCACAATTCATCAAGATCAAGAAATCAACTTATCCAATCAAAAACGTTTTTTTGATTGGATGGGAATGAATGAAGAAATACTAAATCGTCCCATATCAAATCTTGAACGTTGGTTCTTCCCAGAATTTTTGATATTTTATAATTTGTATAAAACAAAACCGTGGGTTATACCAATAAAATTACTTCTTTTAGATTCTAATATAAATGAAAACGCTACTGATATTGAAAACAAAAGCATCGCTGGAAATAAAAAAAAGGATCCTTTTATATCAATATCCTCCAGTGAAAAAAAATCTCTTGAATTAAAAAAACGAAATAAAGGGCAAAAAGAATCCGCCGCGGACCAAGCAAACTTTGAATCTGCTCTTTCAAACCAAGAAAAAGATGTTGAAGAAGATTATACGGGCTCGGACATGAAAAAACATAAAAATAAAAAGCAATACAAGAACAATACAAAAGCGGAGTTTGATTTCTTACTAAAAAGGTATTTTCTTTTTCAATTGCGATGGGATGATATTTTAAATAAAAAAATAATTAATAACATCAAAGTATATTGTCTCCTGCTTAGACTGATAAATCCACGAGAAATAACTATATCCTCTATTCAAAGGGGAGAAATGAGTCTTGATATTCTGATGATTCAGAAAAATTTAACTCTTACAGAATTGATCAAAAGAGGAATTTTGATTATTGAACCAATTCGTCTATCTATAAAAAATGATGGGCAATTTATTATGTCTCAAACCATTGGTATTTCGTTGGTTCATCAAAGTAAACACAAAATTAATCAAAAATACCGAGAAAAAACTCATGTTGATAAGAATTCTGATGAAGTCATTACCAAATATAAAAAGATGACTGGAAATAGGGATAAAAATCATTATGATTTGTTTGTTCCTGAAAATCTTTTATCACCTAGACTTCGGAGAGAATTTCGAATTCTAATTTGTTTCAATTCTAGGAATAGAAATGATATGCATAAAAATTCAGCATTGGGGAATGGGAATAAGGTAAACATTCAGGTTTTGGATAAAAGCAAAGGATATCAAAAGAAACTTATTAAATTAAAGTTATTTCTGTGGCCCAATTATCGATTAGAAGATTTAGCTTGTATGAATCGTTATTGGTTTGATAGCAATAACGGCAGTCGTTTCGGTATGGTAAGGATACATATGTATCCGCGATTGAAAATTCATTACTAGTATATTTTTGCTATCTTTCCCATATCGTAGCGGGTCTATGACGACAAAGAGGTGCACACATTCATTGTCTTACATTCCGTTCTGATACATGATACTAATTCAATGACATATCAATTCGATCTCGAAATGAATCAATAAAATCTTCTGATTTTAGGACTAAGTTTTTATCTTTTTTGAGTACGGAAAACAACCATGCTTTTGTATACCTTTTCAAATCGAATTTTTAAATTTAAATCGGATTGATTTTAATTTGATTTAATAAAATTCGAAATTAGAACAAAATTAAGATTATTGTCTATACCAAACTAAAACAAGTGACATTATTATTACTGATCAATAAAGATATCTATCAATAAAAATATCTTAAAAAAAGAAGGGGGTTTCATTTTATGGTAAAAAATTCATTCATCTCAGTTATTTCACAAGAAGAAAAAGAAGAAAACAGGGGTTCTGTTGAATTTCAAATATTTAGTTTCACCAATAGGATACGAAGACTTACTTCACATTTACAATTACACAAAAAAGACTATTTATCTCAGAGAGGTCTACGTAAAATTCTGGGAAAACGCCAACGACTGCTATCTTATTTGTCAAAGAAAAATAGAATAGGTTATAAAGAATTAATTAATCGGTTGGATATTCGGGAATCAAAAACTCGTTAATTTGAAGAAGCATTTTGAATTATTTGATTTATTAGATCTTGAATTTGAATGAACTTTTTTTCGTTTTCAACAATTCATGAAAGAATGAATTAAGGAAAAACCTATGAATATACCAGCTCCAAGAAAAGACCTCATGGTAGTCAATATGGGTCCCCACCATCCATCAATGCATGGTGTTCTTCGACTTATCATTACTCTAGATGGTGAAGATGTTATTGACTGTGAACCAATATTGGGTTATTTACACCGAGGGATGGAAAAAATTGCGGAAAACCGAACAATTATACAATATTTACCTTATGTAACACGTTGGGATTATTTAGCTACTATGTTCACAGAAGCAATAACGGTAAATGGACCGGAACAGCTGGGAAATATTCAAGTACCTAAAAGAGCCAGCTATATCAGAATAATTATGTTGGAGTTGAGTCGTATAGCTTCTCATCTGTTATGGCTCGGCCCTTTTATGGCGGATATTGGTGCCCAGACTCCCTTTTTCTATATTTTCAGAGAAAGAGAATTAGTATATGATCTATTCGAAGCTGCCACCGGTATGAGAATGATGCATAATTATTTTCGGATCGGGGGGGTAGCGGCTGATCTCCCTCATGGCTGGATAGATAAATGTTTGGATTTCTGCGATTATTTTTTAATAAGGGTTGCTGAATATCAACAACTTATTACACGCAATCCTATTTTTTTAGAACGAGTCGAGGGGGTAGGCATTATTGGTCGAGAGGAAGTAATAAATTGGGGTTTATCGGGACCAATGCTGCGAGCGTCCGGAATACAATGGGATCTTCGTAAAGTTGATCAGTATGAGTGTTATGACGAATTTGATTGGGAAGTACAGTGGCAAAAAGAAGGGGATTCGTTGGCTCGTTATCTAGTCCGAATTGGTGAAATGGTGGAATCCATAAAAATTATTCAACAGGCTCTCGAAGGAATTCCGGGGGGGCCATATGAGAATTTAGAAACCCGATATTTTGATAGAGAAAGGAATCCAGAATGGAATGATTTTGAATATCGCTTTATTAGTAAAAAACCTTCTCCTACATTTGAATTGCCGAAACAAGAACTTTATGTGAGAGTCGAAGCTCCAAAAGGAGAGTTGGGGGTTTTTCTGATAGGAGATCGGAGTGGTTTTCCTTGGAGATGGAAAATTCGACCGCCGGGTTTTATCAATTTGCAAATTCTTCCTCAGTTAGTTAAAAGAATGAAATTGGCTGATATTATGACAATACTAGGTAGTATAGATATCATTATGGGAGAAGTTGATCGTTGAAATGATAATTGATACACCAGAAGTACAAGATATCGATTCTTTTTCTAGATTGGAATTTTTAAAAGGGGTCTATGGAATTATATGGTTACTTATTCCTATTTTGACTCTTGTATTGGGAATCACAATAGGCGTACTGGTAATTGTATGGTTAGAAAGAGAAATATCCGCGGGAATACAACAACGTATTGGACCTGAATACGCCGGTCCTTTGGGAGTTCTTCAAGCTCTAGCAGATGGGACAAAACTTCTTTTCAAAGAAAATCTTTTTCCATCTAGAGGGGATACTCGTTTATTCAGTATCGGTCCATCCATAGCAGTGATATCAATTTTAGTAAGCTATTTAGTAGTTCCGTTTGGTTATCGCCTTGTTTTAGCGGATCTCAATATTGGTGTTTTTTTATGGATTGCTATTTCAAGTATTGCTCCCATTGGACTTCTTATGTCAGGATACGGGTCAAATAATAAATATTCCTTTTTAGGTGGTCTACGAGCTGCTGCTCAATCGATTAGTTATGAAATACCATTAACTTTATGTGTGTTATCAATATCTCTACGTGCGATTCGTTGATATATAGACATAAACTTTTCTCTATTTTTCCTTTCTAGGAAAGCGGTGGAATGAATTGAGTAAAGTTAGATATCTTCATTTTTTTTATTCATTATTCGGATTGAAGAATTAAATCAAATAGTTATATGAGTGAAAGAAAACAGCTTATATTATATATAATATATAAATTAGATAATTTAGAATATATAAATTCGCAGTAAAAATATTGAGTCTCATTTTCCATGTATAAGAAAGAGTTAAGCGGAAATAAACATAAACATAAGAAACCGTTTACCCCAAGATTGGTTAATTAGTCATCCTGACTTGAAGCGGGCTCAAAAGATCCACCGTATTGCGTTTTCACTATCATTTGTATGTATTAAGATACATGTATTATCATAACGGGGGGTTGAACAAAAACGAGTGGATGGTTAGAAACACCAAGATATGTAACGGATTTGTAATGGAAATGGAATTTTTGTAAATTATCCAAAAGGACATTTTTACATAATATACAAACAAAGAATACTAATTGGGGCTTAAAGTTGGTAGAAATTATTAGGCAGTACTCCCCAAGGCACGATTCCAATCCAGAGTATGCTCCTATCCACCGATTAAATACATAACTATTGGGAACGAAAAAATCCTTTATTTTGTAAGCCCCCCTTTTTTCAGAAATAGAAAGAAGAATAGGAATGAAAAAAAAAAAAAGAGAAAGAAACCCAATTCCAATAAAAAAATATCTTTTTTCTCCTTTTCCATATCCATATTCATATATAGAATATGTATCATAATTCATGAATTAATATGGAATTCTTTTTCATAAGTAAAAACCACGGGCTAGTTATATTTCTACAAGAAGTATTTTATTGAAAAATTAA